ACTGCTCTATTTTTCCATAGAAATGCGTTCGCTCAAGAAAGAATCCAGAGGACGTTGATCGTAAATAAGAGGTTTGTTTATGAAAAAAAACTAATACAAATTCACATTCAAATACATAAGAATTATATAGGAATCGAAAAAATCTTTTATTTTCTTTTGAAATTGAAATAACGTAAATCGATTTTTTCGGAGTAATGAAACTATTTGAATTATGATATTCGTGGAGAAAGAATCGCAATAAATGTAAAGAAGAAACATCTTGGGTCCAGCATTGAAGTATTTGAACCAAGATTTCCAGATGGATGGGATGGGGTATTAATATATCTGACACATAATTTAAATGGGATAATTTATCCTCTAAGAAGGGAAATGTTGAATGAATAGATCGCAAATTTTGCGATTTAAGTATTTCTTTTTCTTCGAGGAAAGATCCTAATGGCAGTAAAAATGGAATTTCCATACTGACTGCAAAACCTTCTGATATCATTTGAGAATAAAAAAAATTGTTGTGCCCAACGATTCTATTTTGGTTCAAATCATCAACTGAATAAATCAAATAATTCTGTTGATACATTCGAGTAATTAAATGTTTCACAAGTACTGAACTAGATTTATTGTCATAATCCAAAATTCCCACAAAAATCGAACCATTTAAATCATGATCATGAGCAAGTGTGTAAATATACTCCTGAAAGAGAAGTGGATATAGGAATAGGAAGTACCTTTGCCTAGATCCATCTTTTTCTAAATATCCTTGTAATTCTTCCATTTTAGTTTCCACTTAAATAGGAAGCAGGGGGCATTTCTTGGGTTATAAAATGATACATAGTGCAATATGGTCAGAACAGGATATGTATTATGTATGTATATAGTACAGTAAGAAATATATACCCGGAAGACGAGGAGTCCAATCAACAGATTTTTTTCTCTCCTTTTCTATCCAATCGGTTTATATTTATATTCGTTAGTAGAAAAATCCTTTATTTTTGCAACCTGATCGTTCTTTTGACTTTGGAATAAACTCTCTTAATCAGTATACTATTTCTTATACACATCTGTCTCCAACCCATAATTCTAATATATTATAGTTAGGATTCATAAAAAAAGGAATCAATGGTCCACTCACAGGAGAACCCTTTCCCCCATCAGGTACTAATTAATTTTTAACATCTAATTAGATCGGGTAATTATTCAAATTTAAGAACATAAGCTCGTTTCTTTTTATTTTACCCGAATTTGGGGCATAAGACTCTATCCATTTATTCACTAGACCTAACTTAACTGTAAATTGAGAATCAATTCTGTACCCTTCCCAAAAACAATATATTTTGTAATGATCCGGTAAGGATAAACTCCCAATTCTACTAAAAAAAAATGAAAATTCAAAATTTCTTATTTTATTACGACATGCTGTTTTTTCCATTCATTACCTTTCAGGATCAGTCATGGTCTTATAGACTCTACCAATAGTCTAAACGAATTCGTTGCTTCATCCAAATGTGAAAAAGATCATAGTCGCACTTAAAAGCCGAGTACTCTACCGTTGAGTTAGCAACCCGGATAAATATGATATGTAGATATGATCGAAATCAAAAAAGATTAATTGAATTTCACGGGGCGACCCCGACAAACCATTGAACTCGAAAAAAAAAAGAAGTATGTTCTAATCAATTAGAACCACCAAAATGGGTGGATCCAATTAAATTATAAATTAAAAAACAACAAAGAAATTCCTAACAAATTATATTCCTAATATAGATGTCAAAATTGACAGACTTATCTATTTATTTTATTTTTTTTTTTTTTTATTTTCGTTAATAAAATACGCCTTGTCTTCTATAATTTAATTATAGGGTAAATCCGTCAAACCATCATTTGGCTGAACTGAAGGAAAACCCAATCAATATAGGGTGGGTGTAAACAGATCTATTTATTTATGATCGAATTATATTTGTTCAATACACCATTGTCAATATCAATGGAATGTTGAGAAAACAAATCAAATTATAAGTAAATCCAATAATGACTTGTGTTTGGACTTAAATAATGAATTTGATGGGAAAAAAATCTCGGATTTATTCAATCAATAGAGATACAATAAACAAGATTAATCTCCTGTTTTGGATTCCACTAACAAAAGAAAAATAAAAATATGAATAGAGCAAAAAAAGGTAAATAGTGAGGAAATAATTACACTAATTAAACAAAGATAAATACTAGTTACCCCCCCCCCCCCCTTTTTTTTCACTTTGCCTTGCTTAAAATCTCATGAACAGTTCCTATAATAGGTTAAATGCCTTTTTCAAGGAAATATAGAATAGTGGGAACATTTAAATAAGTTTGATTATTTATCGGATCGTAAAAACCCACTTTTTGAAGATCTCTTACTTCTCTTGGGAATCGAACATCAATTGCAACGATTTGATAGATGACTCATTGCACCCTTAGCAACCTCTAGGAGGTTTTCACTTCATAGGGCTCAATCAAGAAAAATGATTCTAATTTCTATTTAGATCCATAAAATCATAAATTAGACTACGATTTCAGTCGTTTTTTTCCATAAAGAAGAAAAAAGGAAATCTCATTCATACGCAGAACTCAAATTAGAAAATTCTGAATTCTGAAAGAGTTCGAAGGGAAATTCTTAGACATTTATTGAGCAGTCTCGAATCACTGTCGAGCCAAGAGGATCTTAATTCTTATAGAAGTAGAAGATGGCGGATATAAAAATCAATCCACAGCCAATAATGTCCCACGTCGCTTTCTACCACATCGTTTAAAACGATGTTTTACCATAAAATTCCTCTATCTAATTTCATTAGAACTGATATGGAATTGATTCAATATGTAATCATGAATAGTCCATTGGTTCAACCAGTATATAACGAGTATATAAAAATAGTGCCTATTTTCTTTTTCTATATATAGATTTCTATATATATAGATATATAGTATTTATCTAGAAGAAAAGTTTCAGCAAGAATCCAATTTATTATTTATTTAACCCCATATTGTATCATATGAATAATAAACATTTATAAAAAGAAGTTTAAGACTTATTTATATCTTCAACAGATTGTTCGGTAAGGCTTCCATTAAGGAAGGATCCATTTTTCTCGAACAAATAAAAAACTATAGACCTCAAACAAAAGGACCTTTTAGATTTAAAAGTAATATAATAGAAAAAGTAATATAATTATAATTGATTTTCAATCCCGAAAAATCAGTTATTTATCAAATAAGATATTCCAATGACTCCAATAACCAGGAAAGGTCATAAATTTTTCAATAATATATAGATATATCACAGCTCTTCAAGTACCAAAGGTTCCTAAAAAATCAAATAAAAAAAACATTAAAGAATCCCCCCGACTTCAACATCATAATTGGAAATTCCAGTCATGACTGACTGATATTTCTAAGTCAATCAACAAATCGACAGACACAATCGCAATGCGTAGATAAAAATTTTTAGCAGATATCTCATTCACTAAATAGACGCAAACTTTACCATATCCAATTGAATTATCAATGGTTTAATTTTAAGTGGGAAGGTAGATTGAAAATCGAGTTTATTTGTTTTCATGGATATGAAATAGAAAGGGTTTTGTGTAAGGTAAGATTCAGGTCGTTATTCTTTCATTTCATATGAAAGAATAACGACCTGAATCATAGGAGTATGATACTTTCGTATCCATCATATACAACGAACAATTGTTACCCAAGGTAATCCTGGATGGTTAAGGAATAGCGAATACTTTTCACTTAACTGAAAGGCTGTTGTTAATGAAATAACAGAATGGAATAACAATGCATAACATCACAGGCCTTGTTTATTCATTTTATACATTTATTTCGGATTCCAGAATCTTCTCATCAACTCCATCATCAATTTCAAATATATGGAATATATAAATGTCTCAGTCAACACACTACACTGATTTACAATTATTCATTTGAACCCATTTTTTTTATCTGCATTTTAGACTGGATTACATTTGTGAAAAAGCAAATGAAAGAAAAGATATCATTCTGATAATTTTTCTTAGAATTCATAACTGGGACGGAAGGATTCGAACCTCCGAGTAACGGGACCAAAACCCGCTGCCTTACCGCTTGGCCACGCCCCATTTAGATTTTTTTTTATTCGACACTAATAAACACTAATAATGATATTGGTTATTCGTCAATTCCAACTCAAATACATATCATATACATTGTTACTAGGATTCGACACATATGATATAGAATAAAAAAAAGATTGATTGATCATTACATATAATTCAATTAAGATATTGTGTGAGAGTATAATTCCTTATTATTTTTTTTTTTTGAACGTAAGAAAGTTGGGAAAGTTCGGAGAAAAAAGGATTATTTTACCTTCTTTTTTTTTATTTCACTTCTTAGAAAAATAAGTCAATCAAAATCAAATTATCTCATCTACAATAACAAAATGTTTGTTATGCTTAATATCTTTAGTTTAATGTGTATCTGTTTTAATTCTGTCTTTTATTCGAATAGTTTTTTCTTCGCCAAATTACCCGAGGCTTATGCCCTTTTCAATCCAATCGTAGACGTTATGCCCGTCATACCTGTACTCTTTTTTCTCTTAGCCTTTGTTTGGCAAGCTGCTGTAAGTTTTAGATGAAATCTTTAATACTTTCCTAAATTCATGATTCATTCGAAAAAAAAGATTTGAAAAATGGATAAGATCGGATACATACGCCTTACATTACTCGGTTCAAAAAGAGAAATTCTTGTATATGGAATTAAGGAACCCCGATTGGTGATGAATTTGGATTAGCTTATTTCCTCATTTCGACCTTACGACGGGCAACACTTTATTAGGTCACCACAATCACAATACCTAATTGTGAATATGATAAGAAATTGTTGGTAAGAAAAGAATAAGAATCCTATTAGAAAAACAAAATTCGTGAGATTTTGTTTTTTATTTTGGTGTGTCAAAATAGTGTGTATGGTACAAAAATAAGTAATCTATTCCCCTTTTCTAAAAAATGATCTTATCTTGGAGATTGTGTAATGCTTACTCTCAAACTCTTCGTTTACACCGTGGTGATATTCTTTGTTTCTCTCTTCATCTTCGGATTCTTATCTAATGATCCGGGACGTAATCCTGGGCGTGAGGAATGAAAATAAGAGTTAGTCTTTCTTTGTTTTTTTTTCGGAATTTTTTTTCATATTATCTATTCCCTAGATTTAACTAAGATAAAATAAAAAGAAAATCTAGGGATCGAGATTTTTTTAGAATTCAAAACTCTCAAGTGATCATAAGAAACGGAGAGAGGGGGATTCGAACCCTCGGTACGAATAACTCGTACAACAGATTAGCAATCCGTCGCTTTAATCCACTCAGCCATCTCTCCCAATTAATTCTAATTTGCAAATTTTTTATTTGATATGTGAAGTAAAGGTTGATAAAAATCCTAGTTTTAACGAACGATATAGAAACGATATAGAAAAAAAATGATATCTACAAATTCAATTTGATCAGCAATTCAATTTAGATTAATGATTCTAAACAGATATTCCCAATAGAAAGAATACCTTACTTCTTTTATTTTGCACAAAAAGTTTCTTTTATTCCCCCAGCCCGGTTAAATACTGGCTGGGCCAGAGTACTTCTTTTGATCCAATGAATCATTCATAGATCAAATGATTTCATTTATATTTATATATATAAATTTTTTTATTCTTATTTTTCTTACTTCTTTTTTATTATTCTTTTTCTCAATTTATCTCAATTTACTTCACTTACTGGTACTGGAAAACCCTTACTTACTCTTACTGGAAAACTGTAATAAAAAATAGACATCATACATATATTATATATTAAATTAAACAATAGCCTATATTAAACTAAACATACATGTTTCTATAAATACATATTTATATAATAGAAAAAGACATTTACTTGCTCAAAGAACAAGCTTTATTTAAACACTTGAGATCCACAGTTGAAAATCAAATTGAAAAAAAAAGAACCACATATATATATGGAATTCATCATTTTTATGGTCTAGCTTCAATGACTTCTTCAGGTCTGGGCTCCCAGTAATAACTACTGACTTCCCAATAAATAAAAAGTATAATTCCTTAAGTTATCTAAATAAGCTTTCTGCTATTATTCGCGCGTCCCCAGCGCACACGTAAACACGTGAATTTTCCTGATTCTGATCCAATTTGGATTGCGTCTCACTCTTTTTTTGTTCGACAAACGGTCCATTTATATACAAAAATATATATTGTAGCGGGTATAGTTTAGTGGTAAAAGTGCGATTCGTTCTTTTAACCCCTTAATCTTAATTATAGTTAAGGGTTCTTTCAGTTTTTTTTTCATATTCCGATCAAAAACTTTATTTTTAAATAAAAAAGGTTTAATCCTTTACCTTTTAATAGCATATTTTAAGAAAAATATACATTCTCACGATTTGTATCCAAAATTCAATAAAAAAAATTGATTATGGAGTCGCGAAGCATAATTTTTTTAGTTGGATCAACTCTTCTCTTCCAATTTTGAAGAATAAGTATGAGTATTAAGTATGAGTAAAGGATCTATGGATAAAGATTCAAAAGTTTATTTCCAATCGTAACTAGATCCTCAATTTTTTTGTTGTAAAAGAAAAATTGAAGCCAAATAGCTAGAGAAGGACGGTTTTGGTTTACTAGAACCGTCGGCATATTGTTTCAGCTCGGTGGAAACAAAATTCTTTTCCTCAGGATCCCGCGAGTAGAAATAGGGAACGAAGTAACTAGACTAGACGGATTTGGTATAATCTCCCTACTCTAGAAGGATCATCTATAAAGCGAGTAGCTTTGGATGCATTCAGACAGATAAGCTGACGTAGATGCTATGGATCGAATTTTATTCTTCGGATTTAGGAAGACTCCCTTTTTTTATACATCGTAACTTTTTGATTTCTGTTTTTCGTTTAGGCCTTAGATCTGAAAATACATCGATTTTCCATAAAGGAGCCGAATGAAACAAAAATTTCATGTTCGGTTTTGAATTAGAGGTGTTAAAAATGATCAACTAACGTCGACTATAACCCCTAGCCTTCCAAGCTAACGATGCGGGTTCGATTCCCGCTACCCGCTCCAAATTTCTTATATACATACTTCATCAATTTGAATATGCATCCTTATTTATTTTTATTCCATAAAAATAAATTTATGTGCAATTGGATTTTATCCGAAAAAAGGCAAAGGAAAGAATGCGAAAGAAGAAAATAGGAATAAAAAAGCGTCCATTGTCTAATGGATAGGACAGAGGTCTTCTAAACCTTTGGTATAGGTTCAAATCCTATTGGACGCAATTTTTTCCAACTATTTTTTTTATGGATATGTCAAGAAACCCATTTTAAATGATTCGAATCAAAAAGTTTTCTCAACAATTACTCTTGTGCTGAGGCTATTCTAGGAATAAGAATAATAAATTTATGTTTGTTCTTGAAGTAGAAAGAGCTCGATCTGTTCCTG